AAAACAAAACGGTCCCTCCGTAACCAGTCATCCATAATATCAAATAAATCATTTTCATCTTTGGTAAATTTACCAAGAGCTATAGTCATAGTGATCCTCCTATTCAACTACTTCAACCATTTCCGAACACCCCCGAGCATTTTCAGGGATGGAACCTTCGAGGATTTTTTCATTTTATATACGATATGATTTCTCGAAAACCGTCCCTTCTTTTCTACTGGGTTTCGAATAGAAAAATACTTTTTTTGTCGATTGATATTTAATCTAGGTCAAATCCATTAACTTAATTAGGTTATTCCTTTCTATTCTAAAAAATTCCCTAAGTCATGAAGTCATGACGCGGGAATTGTCTTATGACTCGTAAATCCGATAAATAAATTGTTTAAAGAACTATTTCAGAAACAAATGAAATGATCGCTTTTATCACTTTTGTTACCACCAGATCCCCAGACATACTACTCTCCTTTTATCAAATAATATTATTCTTGAATCTTGTTCGTGAAATAAAAAAAAAAAGTTTTCTATATTCTTCTAATTTGTATGTCTAGGAAACTACTATAGGATCATCTTTTTACTTTCTATTTTACTTTAAATTTCTTTTATTATATTATGTCTTCTTTAGTGATATTTTTCTTTCGTTCAGATTAAAAAAATTACAAAGTATACCTTTTTTGCAGATCGAGGTAAGAAATTCGAATATTTTTTTATCTATCTATCAGATTTTTTAATATTGTATGGAATGGAGTTTTATTACAAATAATAGATTCTAAGTGAAAGTTTCGTCCATTAATTGCTTTAAAAATCTAGTATGCATAGATATGCAAATTAAATATTTGATACTAGAAGTCAGGATTAAATGGATTTTTCTATTTTTTTTATAGATATCTCATATCTTAAAAAAATAATAGAAATGTAATTTGTAATTTGATCTTTTGTTGTATTCGGAAAAAAGAGATTTTTAAAGTAAAATCTTATATGTTGGAACTTAGAATAGAATAAACCCTTCTGCGTGGAGAAGAGGAGTATCAATTTATTCCTAGGAACAATAAGATTTCATCCAAAATATTGACAGATTCTTGCGGAGTCCGAACTAAAAAGATATTAAAAACAAAAAAAATCCACTGTTCGAATTTCATTTCTATCCAATTTGAATATCAGAATAGTGGATATAGTTATGATTCAATAGGTTAGGTCCACTTACTTTTTTTTTTTAGAATTTTTTGATTGGAATAATAGAAAATAGGATGGGAATATCTTACAATTAACAATTAAAGGAAATATCACAGTCTAAAAAAATAAATATATATTTATATAGAAAAGAATACTATTTCACTTTCTAACTTTCTAATTCATTCGAAATTTTTTAATGAAATTCACCTATTCCTTTATTCCTTAAGTTTTTTTTTACAAAGAGAAACTTCTTACAAATATCAAGAATATCTCTATTGTTCCTTCAAATCGGAATACTACTGTTGTCATTTTTTGACAAAAAAGCCCCTTATCGGATTTGAACCGATGACTTACGCCTTACCATGGCGTTACTCTACCACTGAGTTAAAGGGGCTTCATTTGAGTCAATTCCCGAATAAGGAACCATCCAATATGGATATGAGTTTAGTACATCTATTTGTTACTGCAGCTACTCAAATTATATATATAGAATAGATCCATTTTTTGTACATAGCAACTTTTTAACGAACAATAAATTGGATTTACCTAGTGAGTTGAGTATAGTTAAAAAAATCTTTTTTTGATATTGGATTTGATAAATATCAATGGAATGGATTTTTTCAAAACCGATTCGAATTGAAATCATCTTCATCATAACACAAAATTCATTTCATTGATACATGTACCCACTAATTCAATCTTCTTAACACTGAATGAAAGTGAAAGAAATAAGGTGTTAATGCCGCGCCTGTTCCAGAAAATCAATCATTCCCTGAAAGGATTCTCTCTTTCTTTTGTTTTCTTTCGCATTATTTTTTTATAGATTGGTGATTGGAATGAACAATTTCGAAATCGAAATGATATTTTAAGGAATTATGAAAGATCCTTCTGATCGAATCATATCATTCCATTATATTGACAATTTCAAAAAACTGTTCATACTATGTATGAACATAGTAGAATGGAAGTCGGGCAAGTATGCCCCCATCGTCTAGTGGTTTAGGACATCTCTCTTTCAAGGAGGCAACGGGGATTCGACTTCCCCTGGGGGTAGGGTACTACAAAAGGAAATTGATCGGGGATTATCAATAAAGACTTAAATTGATAAAGACTTAAATTGATTCTTCCTGGGTCGATGCCCGAGCGGTTAATGGGGACGGACTGTAAATTCGTTGGCAATATGTCTACGCTGGTTCAAATCCAGCTCGGCCCAAAAATTTGCTGATCCACCATGAAATGATATAACCCATTTGGTGTTTTCTGAAAATCACCAATTGGCTCCCATACAAAAGAGTCTTTTTTGTTTCCTTGATTCATTGATTTTTCAATCAAGTTAGCAATTAAGGAACGGATTGCGAATAATCCCTGTCGATCTCGCTAAAGTGCAGACCCCATAAAAATATCAATATAGAAGTCTGCCTCTTTCAGTTACAGTACAGGGGTTCGAATCGAAAATCGAAAAACAAAGGGTTTGAATGAAATAGTAAAACTATGTATGCTATACAACCTTTTCCCTGGGATTGTAGTTCAATTGGTCAGAGCACCGCCCTGTCAAGGCGGAAGCTGCGGGTTCGAGTCCCGTCAGTCCCGATGGATACAAATCCAAAAAATATCAATTGATTTCGTATATGAAAGGGAATAAAAAAGAAAAAAATCTAATTTCTAACAGGGATTCTTTTTTTCGGTTAAAGTTTAAGGTAAAGGTTCGGACGAAGAAAGAAAAAGGAATTTTTCATTGCATCAGAAAGTAATTTTTTTTTTTTTTGTATGGATAAAAGATCTTCCTATGTTATACTATTTACTTCTCGACGATGAATTGATTTGATAGCTCGGATATTGTTATTCGTGATATTGATCACGATTTTATATCATCGAGATAAAATTTATACCACTGAATTTACTGACGAAAGATTTTTCATTTCTATGGGATTAAATCCCGAAGTATTTCTTATAAAAAAATAAAAAAAAAAGAGAAAGAAAACCGAGAGATTATGGAAGTCAATATTCTCGCATTTATAGCTACTGCACTCTTCATTCTAGTTCCTACTGCCTTTTTACTTATAATTTATGTAAAAACGGTAAGTCAAAGTGACTAATTTTAATTTAATTTTAATTAAACATGACTTCTGATTTCTTATCAATGCGATGACAATGATTGAATAAAGATAAAGAAAAAAGGATTTCAATTTCGTGTCTTTCTTTTAAATAAAATGATCAGACTACAATCAGCAGAATTCTATGAAATCCATATAGTATAATAGAAAGAAATAGATTTGATTTCTTTCTACTATACTATGATTACGGTATGGTAAAAATGGAATGTTTTACTTAAAAAAAAAAAAAGAAGTTTAATATGGATGGACCAATTTAAATATTTCTTTTCATATTAAATATTTCTTTTCATATGGGTATATCTATAGATATCTATGGAATGTGAATTCCATAGTGTCCACTTTGTTTGATTTAAAGAGTATTTTTTTTTTTTCAATATTATATTACACCACTGGAATACAATAGAGTTTCCAAATGAAGTATCGAATTGCATTTCATTAATTAGTATTAATTAAATAACAAAATTCAATCGTTAAAAAATGGAAGAACTTAGCTATAAAATAATTGAGACATTTTGATACCTTAACTCAATTAATAGTCTTCTTAGAGTCCACTTCTTCCCCATACTACAAGGGAAAGGGAAAATGTAAAAACTACCATTAAACCAGCCCAAGCAAGACTTACTATATCCATGTAAATTTTGTCTCCTATCTCTATAGAAAATTTTTTCTTATTGTTTACTCATTTTTCTTGTATTATTTTCGTTTTTATTTTTCACTAAAAATTTTATAATATCTTATAATAATAGTGGAATCCCTGGTACAGAGTCAAAAAACGATTCCGTCAGAACACCATTGACGAAACATCCAATTAGAACATCTAACAAGTTCTTACCTGATTTCTAGTAGAATTGAAAAATATTCAATTAAGCATAAATAAAAAATATAGAATAGAATGAAGATAGATTTCTTTGCATATTCAGACTCTTATTTGCATCTCTTATCTCTTATTTCCATTTGATCGAATCCTTATTGTCTCCCGATTCGTTCTCTAAAACAATTGGAAAACATCCTCTAAAATTCTTTTACTAGAGATTACAAAAAAATGGATTCTTTTTGAATTGGATTTTATATTTTTATAAAATTTTTTATATAATATATTAGATAGAAATATTATATATAAATTAGATATAATAATAATAAAAGAAATCTAATTAGATATTCAATTTCATTAATCTAACTAATATGTAATATGGAAGAAATGAAGAAGCGTTCATATCCTTTCCCGGAAGTTTGTATACAAGGTTTTTCTTCAACACCTTCCCTAACTTAAAATGGAATTCTATTCCTCATCCGTCCGACCTATCCCTATCCAATCTAATTAAAGACCAAATTCAAGTAGATGGACACTCCAATAGTAGTGAAATAAAAGGACTATCATTTCAAGATTAATCTTTTCCTTTTCACTCCTCTAAGACGAAAATATTTACAACATTTTAGAGAACTAACTTCCCGATGCTTAGAATTTAGCATCAAACAAGTCCCTTCTTCCTACACTAGCTTGCGCTGGAAAAAAAGAAAAAGTTTTCTATATCAACAAAACGAAATAAACTATTTGAATTCTCTTATCGATCAGGCGACACCCGGATTTGAACTGGGGAAAAAGGATTTGCAGTCCCCCGCCTTACCACTCGGCCATATCGCCAAAATAATACAAAAAAATATATCCGACTCTCAAAAAAACAAAAATGGGTTTCTAAAATTCTTTTTTTTTTTTTTAATCCTTCTCGATTTCAATTATAACAGCAACTGTTAATATATGTCAACCCCAGAACATGCATTTTCGTTGTTACACATACCCATATTATAATTATAGGGAATTTTCGATAAATTCTCGTGCTTTCATTTTTTTGCCAATTTTTCATTAAATAGATTAATGGATGAATAGAAAAAATAAATTAACACAACATAACATATGCTGTCCCGAACAAATAAGACTGCAAGAAAGTAAGAGACATATAGAGATAGAGATAGCTCTAGCTGAAGTTAGATCAATAAATCCAAGCCAAGTCTTTTTATGCACTGCAATCGTATTCTCAAATTCGAAAAAAAAAAAAATAATAATAAATAAACTGTATATTTTATTTTTGATATCTTTATCTCATGGAGCCGACTAAATCCTTAATTCATTTTTTGCGGTATCAATCGAATTAGAATTATGTAATAACATACTATACTACATGAAATTTATCAATTTGTTTCGATTTATATTACAAGTTAGATTCTATTTGTTTGTTTTGTTGCAAATTCCAATTTGAGTCTAAAATCTCCTGTTTTCATAATAGGTATTTCATAGACGTAGTTAGGTAAAATTTCATGTGATTCAGTAAAGTAAAAAGACCCGAAATTCCATTATTGCTAAATCGATTCATGTGATTCAATGAAGAATGACAGCAAATCATGGGATATTTTCTATAAAATAAATGGGGAAATTGAAAATGCTTGGGGTTGGGAATGAAGGAATGTCTACACTACCCGGATTGAATCAAATACAATTTGAAGGGTTTTGTAGATTCATTGATCGGGGCTTAATAGAAGAACTTTTTAAGTTTCCAAAAATTGAAGATATGGAGCAAGAAATTGAATTTCAGTTATTTGTGGAAACATATCAATTGGTAGAACCCTCGATAAAAGAAAAAGATGCTGTATATGAATCACTTACATATTCCTCTGAATTATATATATCCGCGGGATTAATTTGGAAAAACTGTAGGGATATCCAAGAACAAATTATTTTTATTGGAAACATTCCTCTAATGAATTCCCTGGGAACTTCTATAGTAAATGGAATATACAGAATTGTAATCAATCAAATATTGCAAAGCCCTGGTATCTATTATCGTTCAGAGTTGGACCATAACGGAATTTCAGTCTATACTGGCACAATAATATCAGATTGGGGGGGAAGATTAGAGTTAGAAATTGATAGAAAAGCAAGGATATGGGCTCGTGTAAGTAGGAAACAGAAAATATCTATTCTAGTTTTATCATCAGCTATGGGTTCGAATTTAAGCGAAATTCTTGAGAACGTTTGCTACCCCGAAATTTTTATGTCTTTCCTCAATGAAAAGGAGGAAAAAAAAATAGGGTCAAAAGAAAATGCCATTTTGGAGTTTTATCGACAATTTGCTTGTGTAGGCGGAGATCCCATATTTCCTGAATCTTTATGTACGGAATTACAAAAAAAATTTTTTCAACAAAGATGTGAATTAGGAGGGATTGGTCGCCGAAATATGAACCGAAGACTGAATATTGATATACCCGAGAACAATACATTTTTGTTACCGCGAGATATATTGACAGCTGCGGATCATTTGATTGGAATGAAATTTGGAATGGGTACACTTGACGATATGAATCATTTGAAAAATAAACGTATTCGTTCCGTAGCAGATCTATTACAAGATCAATTTGGATTGGCTCTCGTTCGTTTAGAAAATATAATTCGAGGAACTATATCTGGAGCAATTAGATATAAATTGATACCGACTCCTCAGAATTTAGTGACTTCAATTCCATTAACAACCACTTATGAATCATTTTTTGGATTACACCCATTATCTCAAGTTTTAGATCAAACCAATCCATTGACGCAAATAGTTCATGGGAGAAAATTGAGTCATTTGGGTCCGGGAGGATTGACAGGGCGAACTGCTAGTTTTCGGATACGGGATATCCATCCTAGTCACTATGGACGCATTTGTCCAATTGACACCTCGGAAGGAATCAATGTAGGACTTATTGGATCTTTGGCAATTCACGCAAGGATTGGTCGTTGGGGGTCTATAGAAAGTCCATTTTTTGAAATTTCTGAGAGATCAAAACGAATACGAATGCTTTATTTATCACCAAGTAGAGATGAATACTATATGGTAGCGACGGGAAATTTTTTAGCACTGAATCGAGGTATTCAGGAGGAGCAGATTGTTCCAGCTCGATACCGTCAAGAATTTATAACTATTGCATGGGAACAGGTTCATCTTCGAAGTATTTTTCCCTTCCAATATTTTTCTATTGGAGCTTCCCTGATTCCTTTTATCGAGCATAATGATGCGAATCGAGCTTTAATGAGTTCTAATATGCAACGTCAAGCAGTTCCTCTTTCTCGGTCCGAAAAGTGCATTGTTGGAACTGGATTGGAACGCCAAGTGGCCTTAGATTCGGGAGTTCCCGCTATAGCCGAACACGCAGGAAAGATCGTTTATAATGATACTGACAA